CCCAATCTTTTACTAAAAGGATTGAGCCGAATACAAAACAAAGATACTTAATAATATATATTATTATATTGAATTTTTTATGAATAACTAAACTAATAATTTAAATTTAATAAATATAAAATAGATAAAAAATTATCTCGATATACACCAGGTCTTAATTAAAAAAATAAAATTAAGCCAAAAAAATGAAAAGTTTCTATTCTTGATTTGTATCTATAATAAATCCTATTTTTTTCTATCCCAGAGTTTCGTTTCGTGTTGGAATGCAAACTTATTAAGTTAAGCAGACGAGATTTTATGAAAAAAGTTCTTCCGATTCATAAGAGAGAACAACTCTTTTGTTTTTCGATCGGGATTTCACACAAAAGGGAAGATACTAATACTAAATTAGAAATATAATGAATTAATTCAATAAAATATTTAATTTAATAATATTCTATATATTTTATTTGTTTTTTTTCTCGATTGTATTCTTTTTTCAACACTAATATTGATATTGACAAGAGTGTATCAAACAAATATAATCCGATCGTGAATAAATGAATTGATTTAATAATTTTATTTATATTTGATATTATTTGAGAAAATTTCTTGTATTTTCATTTGATCTGTTCATTTGGATGTTCAGAATCGATTCGCCTTCACGATTTTTTATTATTTTTTTTTTATTGCGATTGGATATACACATTTTTAAAAATTTCATTAGGGTTGCTAACTCAATGGTAGAGTACTCGGCTTTTAAGTGCGACTCCTTTTTTTACACAATTCTATGAACTAAATTGGTTCATCCATACCATCGGTAGGGTTTGTAAGACCACGACTGATCCAGAAAGGAATGAATGGAAAAAGCAGCATGTCGTATCAATGGCGAATTCTAAAAATTTTTCATTCGTATTGGACCCGGCCCAAATTTTTGTTTGAATTTTTGGCTCGGAACAAATGAATTCACTTGGGTTGAATTAATAAAGGGATAGAGCTTAGCTGCTCCAATTATAGGGAAACAAAAAGCAACGAGCTTTCATTTTTTATTTGAATGATTACCCCATCTAATTTTACGTTAAAAAAAAATTAGTGCTTGCTGTGGAAAAATTTTTTCCCACGAATGGGTTTTGGATTTTTGTTATGAGTCCTAACTATTAGCTATTCTCAATTATGTTATGGGGTAGCGATAAATGTGTAGAAGAAAGAGTATATTGATAAAGATATTTTTTTCCAAAATCAAAAGAGCGATTTGTCCGAAAAATAAAGGATTTCTAACTAGCTTGTTGTCATCGAACAATTAGATGAACCAAGCGAGGGTAGATAGTCCATTGATGGTTTTTACTTGTTTTCTAGGTATCTATTCATATTTGTTTTTTATTTGAATATAATAGAATACCCTGTTTTGACTGTATCGCACTATGTAGCATTTGATAATCCAATGAATCTATGATCCTTTGACCAAATCGAATTTCTAAAATGAAGGAATATCAAGTATTTTTAGAACGAGATAGATCTCGCCAACAGGACTTCCTATACCCACTTATTTTTAGGGAGTATGTTTATGGACTTGCTTATAGTCATGATTTTAATAGATCTACATTTGTGGAAAATGTAGGTTATGACAATAAATATAGTTTACTAATTGTAAAACGTTTAATCACTCGAATGTATCAACAGAATCATTTGATCATTTCTGCGAATGATTCTAAGAAAAATCCATTTTTGGGGTATAATAAGAATTTTTATTCTCAAATAATATCAGAGGGTTTTGCCATCATCGTGGAAATTCCATTTTTTCTACAATTTAGATCTTCCTTAGAGGAGGCAGAAATTGTAAAATCTTATAAAAATTTGCGATCAATTCATTCCATTTTTCCCTTTTTGGAGGATAAATTTCCATATTTAAATTATGTGTCAGATATACGAATACCCTATCCTATCCATCTGGAAATCTTAGTTCAAATCCTTCGATATTGGGTGAAAGATGCGCCTTTTTTTCATTTATTACGGTTGTTTCTTTATAATTTTTGTAATAGGAATCGTTTTCTTACTCCAAAAAAATCGATTTCGACTTTTTCAAAAAGTAATCCGAGATTATTCTTATTCCTCTATAATTTTTATGTATGTGAATATGAATCTATCTTCCTTTTTCTACGTAAAAAATCCTCTCATTTACGATTAAAATCTTTTAGCGTTTTTTTTGAGCGAATCTTTTTTTATGCAAAAAGAGAACATCTTGTAGAAGTTTTTGCTAAGGATTTTTCGTCTATCTTAACATTCTTCAAGGATCCTCTGATTCATTATGTTAGATATCAAGGAAAATCCATTCTGGCTTCAAAGAATGCGCCTCTTTTGATGAATAAATGGAAACACTATTTTATCCATTTATGGGAATGTTTTTTTGATGTTTGGTCTCAACCAGGAACGATCCATATAAAACAATTATCCGAACATTCATTTTACCTTTTAGGCTATTTTTCAAATGTGCGGCTAAATCGTTCAGTGGTACGGAGTCAAA